AATAAATAAAAAGCAACGATGAATCAAAGGAAAAATAAGGAAGAAAATAACAATATAATAAATTTCCTTCATGTCATAGAAATTTAAACTTGTTGCTACTTCAATTCAATAACATATTGAGTTTTAAAATTTATCATTTTAGGTTAGGATTCATTGAAAAAGGCGGGAATGGCCTGGCCAGTGCCTAGCCAGGCCGGGAGAACAAAAAAAAGAAGACGAAAGAAAATAAAATCAAAGAGGGATTTTTCCTTTAGAGATACCTGTTGTGAATGGTTGTATAAATGGGAATTCTTATACAATTCATATATATCTCTAGAATAAAATAAAGAAAAATAAATATCAATCTTTATTTCACATGTCGCGTCACATATGAAATTATTAATTTCAATTTGGAGAGATGGCTGAGTGGACTAAAGCGGCGGATTGCTAATCTGTTGTATGAGCTATTCGTACCGAGGGTTCGAATCCCTCTCTCTCCGTTTCCTAAGCTCACTTGATATTTATCTTTATAATTCCGAGTCCCTTTGGTTTGGTTGGATTGATGATTTCATTTAGATAAATGAAATGTATGGAATAAATCAAATTGGAAGTTAAGAAGATGGATTTATAAACCAAACAAAAAAAAGAATGGAAAAATCCATTATTCTTTATTCTTCGCGTCCAGGATTACGTCCTGGGTCATTAGACAAGAATCCGAAGATGAAGAGCGAAACAAAGAATATCACCACCGTATAAACGAACAGTTTGAGAGTAAGCATTACAAATCTCCAAGACCTGTTGGGGGAGAAAAAGGGAATAGATTCTCAACCTTTGTACCATCCCATTTTTTGACACCAAGAAACGAAGTGGTTTTTAGAAAAGAAAGGAATTCGCGGGAATTCAATTCATTTGTATTGTAATAAAATAAGGTTCTGATTCCTTCGTTACCAAAAAAATATTGTCATACCTACAATGCGATTTGTTGATATTGCATTGCGGGGGATCAGAATACCGCATGCGCTCCATGGATGGAGGGTCAGAATGAGGAAATGAGGTGATCCGGATTCATGGAGTCTATCGAAGAATGTTCAATGTTTGAATCGAGGGTTCTTGTCTTAATGCACTACTTATCTCATCTTTCTTATTAAATGTAAATGAATGGTCTTTTTTTTTTTTGAATAAATCGTGAATCTTTCTAGAACAGTATCAAGGATCTCATCGAAAACTTACAGCAGCTTGCCACACAAAGGCTAAGAGAAAAAAGAGCACAGGTATGACCGGCATAACATCTACGATTGGGTTCAAAAAAGCATAAGCCTCGGGCAATTTTGCGAAGAAAAAACCACTCGGCTGAAGGGCAGAATTAAGACATATACAGATTAAACTAAAGATATTAGGCATAACAAATCAAATATTTTGTTCTTAGAATAATATCATTTTTATTGAGTTATTGATTGATTTGATATAAGGAAAAAAATAAAGAAAGAGGGTAAATCCTTCTTTCTTTGAATTCCCCTAATCAAAGATCCTTCAATTGTCAAATTGAATTATACGGAATCATACTTTCATACAATATCTTAATTATCTTAATTTAATTATATGTAATGATCAATGAATTTAGTTTTATTCCGGATCTAGGCGTGTCGAATCTCAGCAACAACTTCTTTTTTACATAGATACTGGGCTGGAATTGACGAACACCCGATACGAATATTAATGTATATTCGTGTTGAATAGAAACATAAATGGGGCGTGGCCAAGCGGTAAGGCAACGGGTTTTGGTCCTGTTACTCGGAGGTTCGAATCCTTCCGTCCCAGATCAATTCTATCTTAACTTAACAAATATTATTTGTTCTCTTTAATCATCTAAATTTATATTTAGGAGGTTCATGTTGGATACAATGTAATCGTAATCCATTTTTGATTTATAGTTTTTTTTATTTCTAGTTTGGTTTTTAATGATTCTTTTTTGAATTAGACTTTACCTTTCTATTCCGTTTCCTACACACGGAATACACTTTCAATGACTGACACACGTATGAAAAATCCATGATTGCGGTATAGACGTGATGGGAGCATAGACATAGATCCATTGAGAATTTTTTTAATTTAATTCCAAATTGGATTATTCAGTGTATGTTTGTACCATTCATATTGAAGTTAGTTGGTCAAAAGAGACTTTATTCTTAAATCCAGGGAATTCTTATCCCTGCATGATCCATTCTGGGTCGAAATGCGAAAGAAACCTCTTCTATCTTCTAACTTTTAATTAATTTAATTAATGGTAAAGCGGATATGGTAATCGTATCTCATTTAATAATTATCCCAATTCCTAATTCATTTTATTTGGATTCTAATGGGGGTTCGGGTTCGTGGTACCAATTCCATCAACGGGATTCGAGTTCCTAAGACTGGACTAAAGGGAATAAAAAATGGATCTGGACCCATTTTGTTTTGCACTTATACGTATCTGGTACTGGTATAGCACGCAGCTTATACAACTTATAAGAAAAGACACAGCTTATAAGAAAAGAAGATCCTTTTGTTGGTTGACCGGGTATGCATGATTCATAATCCAGATGCAATTTTTTTAGATATGTGCTGATCAGCAATGGAAGGTATCAATTGAAATATCTGTGGCTATTTCCGATTTCATCAGCAAACAAACAATCAAATTCAATACGGAATAGATGCATTGTATTGTACCCAATTTTATTGCATCGGGTTCTAATGAACTGATGAATTGTAAATCAAATCAATTAATTGGTAGGCGGAATCATGGATTTAATTTACTTGACTTTATCGAATGACTTTGGAAGCAAAAAAGCAGAATCCGCCGAAAATAAGCATGCCTCCCTTTTGTATTGTTATTGTTCTATTTCAGTAAGAACAAACAGTCTTTCGTTTCGGTCAAAAATTTCTGTGATGCTTTAAAATATCCACGATTGCCCACGGTAACAGCTGTATATATAACATATCCCGATGGATACCGAAAGACCATATTGCTTTGATTCTGATTTTCTCAATCAGATGAAAGAATGAATTGAGGACGTTCACTTTATCTTATTTTATTTACTTTACTCTGTCTTTTTTTTATTCATTTTTTTTTTACTATATTAATTTATTATTTATTATGTTTGATGCTCATGAACAAAGAAATGAAATTAGTTTGAGATTTTGTTTCTCGTCCCATTTATCTGGTTTAGACAATTGATGATTTAAGGAAAATCCAAATGCAATTTAGTTTAATGTTATTATGATGATCAAATTTACGTCTAGGAGATATCCGTAATTACAGTTACTCGTTGTGATTGCACAGACTTGCTGATTGATTCAGAGATCAAATTGAATCTTTACGGAAGAACTGCTTCCCACCAATAGCAATGATGGCAAAGTACGAGATTTTTTTTATGTGAAACCATTTTTAATGAATCCTTGATACTCGATGAAGTCTGAGATTGGTGAATTTATCATTTACCATCAAACCACTTTGGCCCTTTCCGGTTCATTGGAATAGTCAGTTACTAACTCATTCTTTTCCGGTATTGGAAATCCAATTAAAGATCTTTAGTTTAGCTTAGTCGTTCGAGCAAGAATTGGCTCATTTCATTCATGACTGATCGTCACAAATGATCAGGTTGTTAACTAACCTCTTGTTTATTCGTTTTTCTTATAAATGATGAAATAAATGATTCATACGTTAGAATTGGGAGCAAACTGGATACTTGTTAGATATCCATATGCGTCCATGGAAAAAAAATTGAATAAAAGATCAATCAATCAATGGAATAGTATTCTATTGATTGAACCAATGACTATTCATGATTTAATTCCATATTGAATTAATCAATCCCCTACCGATTCCGAATTATAGGAATGTTTGTTTTGTTATGGTAAAACTTCGTTTGAAACGATGTGGTAGAAGGCAACGTGCGACTTGAATGACATGATCGACTGTGGATTTTGACATCCATCATCTTCAATGAGGATGCTCTTGGCTCGACATATTTTGTTCTGTTTCACTATTACTCCACGATGTTGGGTTGTAATGTAAATAGTACATGATGGAGCTCGAGAATAAATGATTATCAGAGGCAGGATCTAGGGTTAGTTCCAATCAATAATTTGGAACGACTTCGTAAGTATATCTTCGATATAGAAAAGGTCAAATTGGACCGAGTTTCAAATCAAAAAGTTTGCTGTAATTGGTGAAACTATTTCGATGATAAAGAAGTGTATCGCAGGGGAATTAATTGAATTGAATCGTTCGTATGCTTCTTCGACGTAAAGAAAGAAATAGCCAAAAGGTATGTTGCTGCCGGAAGATTAAAGATCACCGAAGTAATGTCTAAACCTAATGATTCAAGGATAAGTGATTCCAAAACAAGAAAACACCATTTTCAATGATTGTCTCAATCAAGTGGATTGGATCATAACATAATAAGAAATGGAAATAGATTCTAGACGAGACAAAAAAGGGGTTATAGACCGCTCAAGAAATATTTATTTAAGTAAGGATTTTTTAAGGATTTCTTTTTGAGTCCTTTGAGAATTACCCAACTTGAGTTATGAGGACGAATGATATTTTTCTTTTTTAGGAAGTAAAAAGGAAAAAGACCACTCCAATCATAATTGAATTGATGATTTCAAGGGATCCGTTTGCTATCGATTTATATCCATATTAATCATTCTTTCTCGAGCCGTATGAGGAGAAAACTTCCTATACGTTTCCTGGGGGGGGGGGGGTTAGATCCCGAAGAGAGGGAAGAGATCTTCGGAAAGTAGGCTTTTACGACCCGATAAGGAATCAAACTTATTTAAATATTCCTGCTATTCTATATTTGCTTGAAAAAGGAGCTCAACCTACGGGAACTGTTCATGATATTTCAAAAAAGGCGGAGGTATTTAAAGAACTTCGAGTTAATCAAACAAAATAAATTAATGAAATCAAAGGATGGCCAGTACCCGTATAGTAGCTAGTTCTAGTTTTGTTTAATTGTTTCTCCGCCACTCTCTTGCTATATTCATACCTATTCACTATTGTTCCCATATTATTCCAGGTAATGTAAGGACAAAGAATGACAAAGAATTTCTTTGTCCTTTTATATGAGAGAGGGATAGAAAAAAGATTATATGTAATAACTGAAATCCATGAAATTGTGGGATTACGATTACCATTAATCGGGTGGTTTTCCTTGGGACTCCCCCAAGAAACATTGGGGCCTATAGTGAATAAACACGAGATTCTTTTTTCCCTACTTCTTCTTTACTTCACTTCATTTTCATTTGCATTTCTTGTAGTGCCAATCTAACACAAGGCCTTATCTTATTTATATTTAGTTTATTTGTTGCATTTTGTTTTATTTGATTTGTTTTCCCAATATTTTTTTTTGTATTGACAATGGTGTCTCGAACGAATAGAATACAATAGGATTCGATCCTAGATAAATAGAAAATAGATCTATTCTTGCGGTCTGATAGGTTTGTTCTTTTACTTCATTCAAAGGATTGGTTTGACAGATCGACACAGAAAGTCTTTTTTTTTTACTAAGGATATACTTATCTGTGAATCTGCTCTTCTTTATTGTATATATTTTTGATAATCGTATTCTAAACTTGCTGTTATTCTTATGTTAGTTCAATGTTTTGACTTGACTGGCTCCGGTAATCAAATCTCTTGATTTTTATTCTGATCGTAATTAGATCCTTATCTGGGTTGCTAACTCAACGGTAGAGTACTCGGCTTTTAAGTGCGGCTATGATCTTTTACACATTTGGATGAAGCGGATTCGTCCATACCATCGGTAGAGTTTGTAAGACCACGACTGATCCTGAAAGGGAAGGGAATGAATGGAAAAAACAGCATGTCGTATCAATGGATAACTCTGAGAATATTTCATTCTTATCTGGTCATATCAGATCGGGAAAAATGGCCTTTTGATTCTTAGGTTCAAAATTCATTCACAGTTGGGTCAAGTGAATAAATGGATAGAGCTATATGGCTCCAATTATAAGGAAAAACCAAAAGCAACGAGTTTCCGTTCTTATCTTAATTCGAACGAATACCCGATCTAATTAGATCGTTAAAAATCTATTAGTGCCTGATGCGGGAAAGGGCTCTCCAGCAAGTGGATCATTGATCCCTTTTTTTTCGAAAAAATCCTAACTATTCACTTTTCTTCATTAGTTATTGAAGTGTAACCGAATGTGTATAAGAAACGGTGTACTGATAAATAAAATTCATTCCAAAGTCAGAAGAGCGATCGGGTTGCAAAAATAAAGGATTTATAATACACAATCTCTTGTAACTATACCCAAACACGAAGGAGTTGGACGGAAAAAGAGAGGATGCGTTGATTAGACGTCTTGTCTCCAGGGTATCCGTTTTTACGATATACCTTGTTAGGACCATATCGCACTATGTATTTATTATTTGATAACCCAAGAAATCCTCCCCCGCATGCGATTCAAGTTTCATTTCAAATGGAGAAATTGCAATACGAATTGGAAGGCTATTTAGAAATAGAGAGATACCGGAAACAGCGCTTCCTATATCCACTTCTTTTTCGGGAGTATATCTATGCACTTGCTCATGATCATGGGTTAAATAGTTCGATTTTTTATGAACCCACGGAAAATTTAGGGTATGACAATGACAATAAATCTAGTTCACTAATTGTGAAACGCTTAATTACTCGACTGCATCAACAGAATCATTTGACCATTTCGGTTAATGATTCTAGGTTCGTTGGGCCCAACAGGAGTTTTTATTCTCAAACGATACCAGAGGGTTTTGCAGGAATTATGGAAATTCCATTCTCGATGCGATTAGTATCTTCCCTGGAAAGAATAACAAAATATCAGAATTTACGATCTATTCATTCAATATTTCCCTTTTTGGAGGACAAATTATCACATTTATATTATGTGTCAGATATACTAATACCCCACCCAATCCATTTGGAAATCTTGCTTCAAACTCTTCGCACCCGGATACGAGATGCTCCTTCTTTGCATTTATTGAGATGCTTTCTACACGAGCATAACAATTGGAATAGCCTTATTACTCTAAATAAATCCATTTTCCCTTTTTCAAAGGAAAATCAAAGATTATTCTTGTTCTTGTATAATTCTCATGTATATGAATGCGAATCTGTATTAGTTTTCCTTCGTAAACAATCCTCTCATTTACGGTCAATATCTTCTCTAGCCTTTCTTGAGAGAACACATTTTTATGGAAAAATAAAACATCTTGTAGTAACGCTTCGTAATGATTCTCAAAGGACCCTGCCCCTCTGGTTCCTCAAGGAACCTTTGATGCATTATGTTAGGTATCAAGGAAAATCAATTATGGCTTCAAGGTGTACTAATTTAATGATGAAGAAATGGAAATATTACCTTGTAAATTTCTGGCAATGTCATTTTCACTTATGGTCTCAACCGGGTGGGATCCATATAAATGAATTATCCAATCATTCCTTCCATTTTCTGGGCTATCTTTCAGGTGTACGACTAACGCCT